CCTATCCTAATTCTGCAGAATATGAACAGAAAATAGAAAAATCAGAAAAAAACCAAGCCAAAATTGATTCAAATAATAAGTTAATTGTTTCATTGAACGCAATTCTAACTAACCCTAAAGGTAAAAAAAAACCTAGTGGAATAAATGAAATCGGTAAAAAACTCCCTAGATGGTCATACAAATTAATCAACGAGGTGCACCAACATTTTAAAAAACGACGAAAAGAACAAGGCCTAATGCAAGGGATGTCGCACCAGCTTCGAACAAGAAGATTTAAACGTACAGCTTTTTTAAATCGTTCGAGACGAACTTTAGGAACTTTTAAGAACTCTAATTTCAAGAATTATAATCTTTATAGAAAATTTAATAGAGATTTGGGTTTTATAAGTTATTTGGAACAACCAGATTTTCGTCGATTCGTAATCAAAGGATCTATGCGCACTCAAAGGCGTAAAATTGTTATTTGGGAACCGTCTCAAAGAAATCCCCAGTCCCCGCTTTTTTTGGAAAAAATGAAAGATTTACCTTTTCCTATATCCGACCTAATCAAACTTTTTTTTAGTATTAGAAGTATTAGAGGTTGGTTCGGGAAAAAGCCAGAATACAGAATTTTAGATAAACCATTCAAAAGTAAAAAAAGCACCCAGAAAGACACAATGGAATTCTGGGAGAACATTCCACATGCACAAAAAACAAGAAGTATTCTGTTACTAGTTCAATCCATTTTTAGAAGATATATTAAATTACCCTTATTGATAATAGCTAAGAATATTGTCCGTATTTTATTACGGCAATCGCCGGAATGGTATGAGGATTTCCAAGATTGGAATAGAGAAATTTATCTAAAATGCAGCTTTAATGGTCTTCAATTCTCCAAAACAAAATTGCCTAAAAATTGGTTAAGAGGAGGTTTTCAGATAAAAATCCTATATCCTTTTCATTTGAAACCTTGGCACAGATCTAAGCTAGGACTCTATGATTCTGATAGAGATCTAAAGCAACAAGATGATTTTGATTCTTGTTTTTTAACAGTTTTGGGAACGGAAACGGAATATCCTTTTGGTCCTCCTCGAAAAACACCTTCCATTTTTGAACCCATTTTAAAAGATATAGACTATAAAGTCGAAATCAGAAAATTAAATTTGAGAGTTCGAAGAATTTTAAAAAAAATAAAAAAGAAAGAAGCAAAAGCATTTTTATTTGTAAAACGAATAATAAAAGAACTTTTAAACAGCAAGAAAATTCCATTATTTATACGTAGAGAATTTATATCGAGAGAAAGATATGAATCAAGTGAAACTCAAACAGAAAAGGGTTCCATAATAAGCAATCAGATAATTCATGAATCACTTAGTCAAATTGGATCTACAGGTTGGACAAATTATTCACAGGCAGAAAAAGAAATGAAACATAGGATTGATAGAAGAAACACAATCAGAAATGAAATAGAAATAATGAAAAAAAAAAAAAAAGTAACGCCAGGAATCAAAAAAAAGAAAAAGAATAATGCAGAATCATCCCCAAAAATTTTTAAAATATTAAAAAGAAAAAATATTGAGTTAATAGTTCAATTTTTCATTGAAAAAATATACATAGATATCTTTCTATGTATCATTAATATGCGCAGAATCGCTCTACAACTTTTTATCAAATCAACAAAAAAAATTATTTATAATGATAAATACATTGACAATAATGAAACAAATCAAGAAAGGATTAATAAAACAAAACAAAATAAAATTGACTTTATTTCGCCTATGACTATAAAAAGGGCTTTTGATAATCTTAGAAATAGTAAGCGGAAGTCAGATATTTTTTTTGATTTATCTTACTTGTCACAAAAATATGTATTTTTAAAATTATCACAAACCCAAATTATTAACTTCAATAAGTTAAGATCTATTTTTCAATATAATGGACCGTCTTTTTTTCTTAAGACTGAAATAAAGGATTTTTTTGGAAGACAAGGAATATTTCATTCCGAAGTAAGACATAAGAAACTTCCAAATTCTGGAATGAATCCATGGAAAAACTGGTTAAGAGGTCATTATCAATACGATTTATCTCAGATTACATCGTCGAGATTAATCCCCCAAAAATGGCGAAATAGAATCAATCAATGCCATACGTCTCAAAATAAAGATTTAAACAAATGGTATTCCTCGGAAAAAGACCAATTACTTGATTCAAAAAAAAAACAAAATTCGACAGTGTATTTATTACCAAATAAAGAGGAGAATTTTCAAAAAAACTATAGATATGATCTTTTATCATATAAATATATTCATTCTGAAACTAAGAATAACTCCTATATTTATAGATCAGCATTAGAAACAAATAAGAACCAAGAAAATTCTACCAGAAATAAAGAAAAATTTTTTAACATACTCAAGAATATTCCTAGCAAGAATTATCTAGGAAAAAGCGATATTATATATATGGAAAAAAATAAAGATAGAAAATTTTTGTGTAAAATTAATAAAAATATTCAGGTTGAACC